TAGAAACAGAATTCTCCCACTTAGGCTTACTATGCTTTGGGATTTTTTTAGAATATTATTTATTTTATTTTCTATTTATTTATTTTTATAGTATAATATAACGGTATTGATATTGATATTCTAATCTACTTGATTGATATTCTAATCTACTTGAATATTGAATACCAGAAAACTATATGATATGAATATTTATTATTATTAACGCAGATATATCTATCTAATTTATTTATTTTATATCTATATCTATGTCTTCTCCGTTCTTTTATTACCCTCCTGTCGTGTTGTCAATTGACAGTATGACTTAGGGGTCAATATAATTTGACCGACCAAATCCTATTTTGGTAAACCATCTTGAATCTACTGCAGAGTGAAGGATCATGGATCCAACGCATAACCCTTTGTGAATGAGAGAGATAAAGATGAGAAAGACCAATGAAATAAAGTTTCAAGGTTATATAGTTTAATGGTAAAGTTTGATTTGATTACCATTAACTAACCCCCAGAATACTTAAGGAGTTTTTCCGTTTGATTTATATACTATGGATCTACTAAAGACGGATCTCGGCCTGAGTTATATTAAGTTAAAGTTAATAAGGTAGCCCTACTAGGCCTTATTACCTATTATGTTTTTCCTATTCTATTTTTATATTACCTCAAGGTATTTTTCTTATTACCTATGGTATTTGTCTTATTATCCATATTCTAGTGCTTTTTGATTTGGCCGGCACTCGGGACCTTTTATTTCTAGTTGATTTATGAAGGCGGCCGTAGGCCCCTATGGTCCAGTGGTTACGACCTCTCTCTTTCACGGAGAAAACGAGGGTTCAAGTCCCTCTGGGGGTGTACCAAGACTCAAGACTATAGGAGTGGTATTTTCTATCAAATGATCCGTAGCCGTATTTGTCAAGTCTGCCTGGTAGACGAAAGGAAGTTTATTATGGAACGTCTAAAAAATTTAGGCGTTGGGTCGATGCCCGAGTGGTTAATGGGGGCGGACTGTAAATTCGTTGACAATATGTCTACGCTGGTTCAAATCCAGCTCGGCCCAACAATTTGCCAATCTACTATCAGACGGTAGAACTCTCTTGTTCTTAAGAAATACCCTACCTGATACAAGATAATAAAAAAGAATTCAAAATTTCTGCTAGATCTCTTCTTATTTCCCTGGGATTGTAGTTCAATAGGCTAGAGCACCGCCCTGTCAAGGCGGACGTTGCGGGTTCGAGCCCCGTCAGTCCCGACGGATCCAATAAGTACATCAATTCGCCTCTCCATTTTCTGTGAAAGAGGGGACAGAGAGCATAATTGAATCCCGAAGAGGTTTCCTCTCTTTTTTTTTCAGGATTCTGTCAAAGAAAGAATAAACCCTAAACTAAAATTAAAATAACTAAAATAGTGAAGTTGATAGAATATTCCATCTTTTATCCCGCGCCTAATCTTTCTCATACTTCTTTGTCTTCCAAAGAAAATTGGATCATTAAAATTTAGAACCTAATTCCTCTCTTTTTGGGTTTTTAATGGAAACGGATGGGTGGTTAGATGATACTTCGTTTGACTACATACAAAAAAAGAACAGAAAAGAAGTATAAAAAAGGAATTTTTGCTCGGTCCGGGAATCCAAGATTGGATTCGGTATGGATAAAGGATCTTCGTATGTTATACTATTCAATTCTCGACGACGAATTAATTTAATAGCTCAGATATTGTTATTCATGATATGATATTGATCCGATTCAAGATCGTCGATAGGTAATGCATTCATTGAATTGATAGGTGAAAGATTTATCATCTCTATGGGATTAAATCCCGAGTTATTGTGAAATAAAAAAACGATGAGATTATGGAAGTAAATATTCTTGCATTTATTGCTACTGCACTGTTCATTTTAGTTCCTACTGCCTTTCTACTTATAATTTACGTAAAAACAGTCAGTCAAAACGATTAATTACTTTGAATGAAACTTGACTTCTGAATTCTTATCCATATTTGAATTTGAAGAAATCAAAAGAAAAGTATTCTATTAAATGAAATCAACGGGCTATAATCGGCGGTATTCTATGAGATCCGAGAGTATGGTAAGAAAGAAATTTTTTTCTTATCATACTCTCTATTCTATTAGTGTTATAGTAACGTATAAAATAAAATTGTACTTGACTTTCTAATAAAGTTGGTATACTATATTAGCTTCTATCTTCAATCTATGTAGTTATTAATCCATATATGGAATTGACGTAGGACCCGATTCTATTTCTTTGATACATCTATTTATTCCGATGAATCTGAAAAAATCGTTTTACTGTTATAGAATACATTTCTTCATCTCCACTAGAATCCAAGGGAATTTTGAAACGAGGATCTTTTTATTTAAATTGAAATAATTTTCAATTTAAATAAAAAATGCGTTGCAGAACGATCTATAAAAAATTGATACCGTTAACTAAATTAGGAGTGCTTCTAAAGTCCACTTCTTCCCCATACTACGAGTGAAAGGGAAAATGTAAAGACTACCATTAAAGCAGCCCAAGCGAGACTTACTATATCCATGTGAATTATATCCCTTATCTCTATGATAGAATTATTCCATTATTGCTCACTAATAATAGTAGAATGAATGGTCCAGAGTCAAAAAGGGATTCTGGCCGAACACTATTGATGAACCAGTCAAATAAATCCATTTCAAAAATTCCTATATGATTTCTAATCGGGAAAGACTAAATCCAAGTAAAATATACAATGACACTATAAGGGAATGTTACTAATGGAATGGAACATCTATTCTATCTAGTAATAAAAAAAGAGACCCATTCCTTTTTCTTGCCCTTCAAAGTAAAAAAAATTGCTATCTATTACTTTATTTCCTATTTGATCTAATTCGTACCCTTTCCCGATTGTCTCTCTGAAGGAGTTGGGAGATAGTATATTATACTCTTGACGACGGGTCTAAAAAAAAAAATAATTTTTTTGCACTTTTCGTTTTCTATAAACTATAAAAAAAATCCATCCAATATAATCTTTCTTTGAATTTTAGATTCAAGGATTTCCAAGCTTTTACAAAATCCCCAGAACAGAATAAGACAGCAGAACAGAATAAGAGATTTAGATTCATTTGTTGATGAGGCGGCACCCGGATTTGAACTGGGGAAAAAGGATTTGCAGTCCCCCGCCTTACCACTCGGCCATGCCGCCAAAACAATACACAATAGGAAAAAATTTTTCTTTTTCGGTTGGATTACTAAACTTTAGTTTTTTGTACTTGCATCTTGCATCCCCTTTTTAATCCTTTTTCTAAATCTAAATTTATGTATAAAAATTATAAAAGTTTTTATCCTTTCTTATTGTATTTAATTAATTTATTTATTGTAATGTATTTGATCTACCCCTTGATTGATTGATTGTATCGTATCTTCCCACAATGCCGAAAAACTTCCACTAACCTTTCTATTGAAAAATCAAATGTCTATTTTCGCTTAAAAAAGCCGAAATTTATGACAAAAGGGAACCATTAACTATTCGTTGACTGAGAATTCGTGACTTATTCTTGGATTTGAATCTAAAATTTGGTTTCCCTAATGACATAAGAAAATACAAATGGATACATACTTAATTGATTCTTTTGAATCAAAAATCCTTCTCAATTTATGGATTCTATTATAACAAAAATGATAAGTATATGTAAACCCCAGAAGGGAAATTTTTACACAGATACCAAATTGGCTATTTAGAGTATGTTGCCTATAAACAAAAAAACGGGAATTCATTGGAACAAAAAAAGGCCCGGCTGGGTATTGACCGGGCCAGGCCCAAAAGGCACTTCGAACAAAATAAAAGCAAGAAGGTCTTCTTTATTTATCTTTCTATTCTATTTGGATCTTTCGAGCATCTAAATGGAATTGCTAATTCTATAATAACGATAAAGAATGTAAAAGAAATACTTTATTTAATCCTTACTTGATGTGTAATGTAACATAGTAATTATCTTTTTCAATTGGGAGAGATGGCTGAGTGGACGAAAGCGGCGGATTGCTAATCCGTTGTACGAGTTATTCGTACCGAGGGTTCGAATCCCTCTCTTTCCGTTTCCGTTGATGACTTTCTATTTTTTTCTTTCAATTTTTGCAAACCCCTTTTTATTTTTTTTTCCTAATTAAATTAAATATGTGGAATAGCTAAAATAAAATCTTAATAAAATTGTAAAATCAAACAAGAAAAACTCAATTTTTATTTTATTCTTCACGTCCAGGATTACGTCCTGGATCATTGGATAGGAATCCAAAAATGAAGAGAGAAACAAAGAATATTACTACTGTGTAAACGAAAAGTTTGAGAGTAAGCATTACACAACCTCCAAGATCATTTTTTGAAAAAGAAAAACGAGAAAAGATAATAGATCCTCCACTTTTATATCACATATCCTATTTTGACACCAAGAAATGAATTATAGAAATAGAAAAGAATGTTCAGAAATTCAAATCAAATGAAGTTGAAATTTGTAATAAGAGTCTTTAATTTAATTACCACAAATCACTTTCATACCCACAATTAGATATTCTAAGGGACCCTAAGCTCATAAGGTATTTCCCCGAAAAAGGATTAAAATGGGGAAAGGAAATAGGGCGAGCCGGATTTCTCGCGACTATCCGAGAGTTTGAATCGAAGGTTCATACTGTCAGACTTATTTGATCTTATCAATTGTTATAATTTTTCTCGAATAAATCATGAATTTTCTAGGATAGTATTAAAGCTCTTATCGAAAACTTACAGCAGCTTGCCAAACAAAGGCTAAAAGAAAAAAGAACAGGGGTATAACTGGCATGACATCTACGATTGGATTCAAAAAAGCATAGGCTTCGGGCAATTTGGCGAAGAAAAGACTAGTCGGATAAAGGGCAGAATTAAGACAGATCAAACTAAAAATATTAAGCATAACAGACTTTTTTTTCGTCGAAATAATTGCATTTTGATTGAGTTAAGGAAAAATGAAGAAAGTAAGGTAAACAAAAAAATCCTTCTTTTTTTTTTTCTGCTCAATCAAAAATCCTCCAATTCTCAAAGGAGAATAGAAGAAATCATACTTTCATACAATATCTTAATTGAATTATATGTAATGATCAATAAATTCAGTTGAATTCTAGATATACACATGCCAAAATCCTAGCATGAATCTATAATAGATTCTATAAATATAAAGAAAAAAGAGTTTCTCTAGATAGTTGGACTGGAATTGACGAAGACTTAATACCAATATTATTCTTTATTAGTATTAGTGTCCAATAAAAATAGAAATGGGGCGTAGCCAAGCGGTAAGGCAACGGGTTTTGGTCCCGCTATTCGGAGGTTCGAATCCTTCCGTCCCAGAGCGTATCCATTGTATCCTAATATTTGTTTTTTGTTCAAGGAGGTTCTGTTTCAAGGTCTAATATTGCATAGAATATTATATTATTCTTCCTTCTTTTTTGATTTTGAATGATTCTTTGCGGAAGCCTATCTGAGTTTTTCACAAACTGAACTAAATCGAGTTCAAATGATATGCAAAAGTAACTGAACCCCTTTGTGACCCAGATAAAGCTAAGATGGGCCGTAGATCATAGTTGTAGAAAGATTACTTAACCTCATCAGGTTAAAAAAAATATGAAATGAAAATACATATAAAAGAGGAAGCGCTTAACCTATAGGTATGTATTCTTATCCTGTTTCAGTGACAATAGTGTTTCCCTTTTTGTGAAAAAGAATTGGCATCCCTAAAATATTTTATTTAACAATGATATGATATATATTTTCGATATTTTTTTTTATTGTTTGATTTAGCTTATTTGCTTTACATCATTGACAATTCCATTCGAAAAGAAACAGAGATTTTTCTTTCTTATTTCTTATGATAATGATAATAAAAGGGAGTCTTTACTGTAAAACTTGACTCAAATAATGATGGAGAAGTTGGAAACTTTTTCAAGTATCAAGATTTGTAATGATTCCTTATGGGTTGACTCTTTGGGAAGTTGGAAATGGGCCGGTCTATCTTATTGAGTCACTTGAAGAGGCAGAGTAAAATAGAATTTCTTTTTTCGTGTGATTTCTGTTAGTTATGTTATTTCTATATCTATTTAGTTTAGATTTCTAGATATTTCTGTTAGATATTTTTTTGAAATAGATATTTATAAAAAAACGTTCCATTCATACAAAAAAGCTGGGGTCTTGCTAATATTTCTTCAGAAAAATAATCTATGTAGATAAGAAAAAATATAAATTACTTTGTCTCTGTATAAATTACTTTGTCTCTGTACCGACTGAACCAATGACTATTCATGATTCCATAATTGAATCAATTCCGTACTGGTTCCAAATTAGAGGAATGTTATGGTAAAACTTCGTTTAAAACGATGCGGTAGAAAGCAACGTGCGACTTGAAGGACACGATCCGGTGTGGATTCTTTTTCTTACATCCACCATTTTATATAGGAATGAAGGTGCTCTTGGCTCGACGTCATTTGTTCTATTCTACTAGAGCCCTTCTCTTTTTTTATTGGGTTGTAATGTAACATAGTTCATGATGGAGCTCGAGTAGAAAGTATTGATTAATTTCTCAGGGGCAACGATCTAGGGTTAATGCCAATTCATAAATTGGAACAACTTCGTAAGTATATCTTCGATATCTTCGATATAGAAATCGAAAGGATCCGATTCGAGCAATTTTTCAATTCAAAAAATTTGTTGGAACGGCTAAAACTTTTTCGATACGCAGTGTATCGCGCACGAATCAACCGTCGGTATGATTCTTTGATAGAAAGAAATCGCAAAAGGGGTATGTTGCTACCATTTTGAAAGGATTAAGAAGCACCGAAGTAATGTCTAAACCCAATGATTTAAAACAAAGATAAAGGATCCCAGAACAAGGAAACACCACTTCAATTGTCTCACGGATCCGAATAACGAATCAAAATAGATTTTAAACGAGACAAAAAGGGTGGGTTAAAGACCACTCAAAAAAATATATATATATTAAATTAAAGATTTTTCTTTAAGATATTTGAGATATTATATTATTGAACTTGAGTTATGAGTACAAATGATTTTTTCTTCTTCAGGAAGTAAGCTAAATAAAAATGAGTGAAATTGAAATTATAGAATTTATTAATTTATTTTACGGATTCCTTTCCTATTTATTCTAATCAAATTTTATCCATAGATAAAACTTCGAATCATTTTTTTTCGAGCCGTACGAGGAGAAAACTTCCTATACGGTTCTAGGGGGGGGGGGTTCTTTTTCATCTACATCTATCCCGATGAGCCGTCTATCGAATCGTTGCAATTGATGTTCGATCTCGAAGAGAAGGAAGAGATCTTCGGAAAGTGGGTTTTTATGATCCGATCAAGAATCAAACTTATTTAAACGTTCCCGCTATTCTCTATTTCCTTGAAAAAGGCGCTCAGCCTACAGGAACTGTTCAGGATATTTTAAAAAAGGCAGAGGTTTTTAAGGAACTTTGCTCTAATCAAACAAAATTAAATTAAGGAAATAAAAACTAAGGGTAGGATAGTGATTTCTATATCATTTTGGATATCTTTTCTATACTATGTTTTTTTATTTCCTTTCTTGGTCTATTCGTATCTATTTCTCATTGCTTTTATAGAATCCTTTTCTATAGAATATTTTTCTAAGGAAACCGTATTTGATTGATCCTCAAAAAATAGAAAATTATGGCATTACCTGTAATTGGGTAGTTTTCATTTGAACTCTAATACCAAGTAACAAACAAGGAATAGAAGTTCTTTATTCTATATGGATTCAATTTTTTTATTCTCCATCTAATCTAAAAACTCAAAATTTAGTATATAAATATAGGTATATGCAGTGCCAATCCAACACAAGTCCTTTTTTTTACTATTTTTCAATTTAACTTTTTGTATTTTTTCATCGTATTCTTTTCTTAACCTTTATGTTGACAACGTTGTATCGAACAAATATAATTCATCGTGATAAGCAGATCTATTTATTTCCGTCCCATAGGTTTTCTTTTTTATTTTTACTTGTTGATTCAAATGATGGGTTCGTTGGATTAGCTTTGATACCCGGATTTTTGATTGAAAAGTGGATAACATAGAAATAGGGGATGTTCTACCTTTTTTACATTTATTTATTTTTTTGGTCGGGCAATTTTTTCTTTTTTCATCTGATTCTGATTTAGTCATTTTTATGTTCCAAATAGATCTGATTTAGTCATTTTTATGTTCCAAATAGAGTAGAAAAATTTAATAGAGTAGAAATTTTTTTTAGATTTTTTATTTCGTAGAGTAATGCTTTAATTTAATAATTTTGTTTTATTCTGATTGTATCTACATACCCTTTTATATTTGGGTTGCTAACTCAATGGTAGAGTACTCGGCTTTTAAGTGCGGCTAGGATCTTTTACACATTTAGATGAAGCGAGGGATTCGTCCATACTATCGGTAAAGTTTGGAAGACCGCGACTGATCCTGAAAGGGAATGAATGGAAAAAATAGCATGTCGTATCAATTAAGAGTTCTGAGAATATTTTATTCTTTCTGGCTCGGTACAAAGCCTTCTTTAAATTATTGAAAGGGAGCAAACCGAAGTCAATTTCAAGTTGGGTCGAATTAATAAATGGATAGGGCCCCACGGCTTCAATTAATTTCATTTTTATTATAGGGAAAGAAAAAGCAACGAGCTTTCATTCTGAATTTGAATGATTACCCGATCTGATTAGACGTTAAAAAAATATTAGTGCCCAATACGGGAAGGCTTTCTCCCAGGAAAAAATATTCTTGATTTTTTAATGAATCCTAAATATTACCACTCTCCATTCTATAATGGAATAATGGAGATGTATGTGTATAAGAAACAGTATATTGATAAATAAATTTCCAAAATCAAAAGAGCGATTGGGTTGAAAAAAGTAAAGGATTTCTAATCATCCTGTCATCCTATAAGGAAAACGAACATAAAAACTTAAAATTAAATGGAAAAAGAGATGATAGAGAATCTGTTGATAAGTTTATCTGGATCCGAGGTATCTATTCGGTTTGTACTATAATACCTTGTTTTGACTGTATCGCACTATGTATCATTTATAACCCCCAAAATCCTCTACCTTTCATTTAAATAGAATTTCAAATGGATAAATTCCAAAGCTATTTAGGGCTAGATAGATCTCAACAACACTACTTCTTATATCCACTTATCTTTCAGGAGTATATTTATGTACTTGCTCATGATCATGGTTTAAATAGATCCATTTTGTTGGAAAATGCAGGTTATGACAATAAATCCAGCTTACTTATTGTGAAACGTTTAATCATTCGAATGTATGAACAGAATCATTTGATTCTTTCTGTTAATGACTCTAAACAGACTCCTTTTTTGGGGCAGACCAATCATTTTTATTCGCAAATAATGTCAGAGGTTTCTTCAATCATTATGGAAATTCCATTGTCTCTGCGATTAATATCTTCCCTAGAAAGGAAAGGGGTAGTTCAATCCGAAAATTTACGATCAATTCATTCAATATTTTCTTTTTTAGAGGACAACTTTTCACATTTAAATTATGTATTAGATATACTAATACCTTACCCAGCCCATCTGGAAATATTAGTTCAGGCTCTTCGCTATTGGATAAAAGATGCCTCCTCTTTGCATTTATTAAGATTCTTTCTCCATCAGTGTCATAATTGGGATAGTCTTATTACTTCAAATTCAAAGAAAGCCAGTTCTTCTTTTTCAAAATCAAAAAGAAATCAGAGATTATTCTTCTTCCTATATACTTTTCATGTATGTGAATATGAATCCGGTTTCCTCTTTCTCCGTAACCAATCTTCTCACTTACGATCAACATCTTCTGGAGCCCTTATTGAACGAATTTATTTCTATGGAAAAAGAGAGGACTTTCCCAGGGCTTTTCAAGCAAATTTGTGGTTGTTCAAAGATCCTTTCATGCATTATGTTAGGTATCAAGGAAAATCAATTCTTGCTTTAAAAGGGACGTTT